CTAAACGGCATTCCCGTAGCAATTGGGGTTATGGATTTTCAGTTTATGGGGGGTAGTATGGGATCCGTAGTCGGAGAGAAAATCACCCGTTTGATTGAACACGCTGCCAATCAAAATTTACCTCTTATTATAGTGTGTGCTTCTGGGGGGGCGCGCATGCAGGAAGGAAGTTTGAGCTTGATGCAAATGGCTAAAATATCGTCTGCTTTATATGATTATCAATTAAATAAAAAATTATTTTATGTAGCAATCCTTACATCTCCGACAACTGGTGGAGTCACAGCTAGTTTTGGTATGTTGGGGGATATCATTATTGCCGAACCCAATGCCTACATTGCATTTGCAGGTAAAAGAGTAATTGAACAAACATTGAATAAAACAGTACCCGAAGGTTCACAAGCAGCTGAATACTTATTCCAGAAGGGTTTATTTGACCTAATTGTACCACGTAATCTTTTAAAAAGCGTTCTGAGTGAGTTATTTAAGCTCCACGCCTTTTTTCCTTTGAATCAAAAGTCAAGCAAAATCAAGTAGAGCACTAAGTTCAATCATTTTTTTGTGTTTGTAGCAAAAAGTAGTTAGTTTATCGGAATCAAAGTAAATAAGATAATAATGGCCTTTTCTTTGCTGATAGAAGATCGAATTGTAGAAAGAATCAAAACGAAAGGTGAGGATAACTCTTTTTTTGACCTATATTCCTGATTACGAATCAAGAAGCCTTTATCACCAAGAGTGAGTTCTTCCTTTCGTGAATTTTGGAAAATAAAACGAATTTGTTCTTGTCTTAGGTATAGAATTTGAAATTTAAATATAGATAATAGAGTTTTGTCTCTTTCTCTATCTCCCGAAAAACCATTTTAGCTAAAAATTCATGTTGGGTCGGATTCGAACGAATCTTTCGATAATCGGTAAAAAACTCTTTATCTATTTTTAGAAAATTCGAAGACAAGAACAAAAGACAAAGAAATGAAGAAAAATAATAAAGTTTATTATCATACATATCTTTCTCATGTAGGAGATGAATAAGTCCATTTATTTAGTTCTACAGTTCTACATTCTTTGCACTTATTCTTATTATACGTACTCAGTTAGATTTAGATATATAGATACTTAGATCTATACTAATAATTAAAAATTCTTCTAATTATATTAATAATAACTATTATCTAATTAGAATTCAAATTCTTAATTTAATTATAATTATTACAAGATATCTTTATTTATATAATAACATAATAACAGATACAAATAGTAAATCGAGGTACCCCTTCTATGACAAATTTGAACCTTCCATCTATTTTTGTGCCGTTAGTAGGCCTAGTCTTTCCGGCAATTGCAATGGCTTCTTTATTTCTTCATGTTCAAAAAAACAAGATTGTTTAGATCCGCCGGGACCCAATCTCATCCATTTTTTTTTGGAAAACGTGTACTTGTATCATAACACGGATATCTATTTATTGGAATATAGTATAACATGTGATTGCCACCGAACATAAAGGAAAAAACTCTTATGCACGCAGAAACATGATATATGGATATATCAATTCTAGCAATTTTCAAATAGATCAGGATCTCTGGATGGCTGAAATGTAGTCGGTGAATCTATATGTATATCGATATGTATAGTGGGATCGTATTAAATAAAGAGTATGTTATTATTTTAGATTTAACCAATTTGATGAATTACTCCTAAAGGTTGACATCACACTAGTGCTAGTTCACCTCAAACTAGTGCTAGTTGATGAGAGTTACTTCGGAAACAAAAAAGTAAAGTCAAATTTCTCTGGGGTATTATCTCAATTCCAATAAAATGCAATCGAGTAAAGTATGACTTGGCGATCAGACGATATATGGATAGAACTTATAACGGGGTCTCGAAAAATAAGTAATTTCTGCTGGGCCTTTATCCTTTTTTTAGGTTCATTAGGCTTCTTATTAGTTGGAACTTCCAGTTATCTTGGTAGAAATTTGCTATCTTTTTTTCCGCCTCAGCAAATCATTTTTTTTCCACAAGGAATCGTGATGTCTTTCTACGGAATTGCGGGTCTCTTTATTAGCTCTTATTTGTGGTGCACAATTTCCTGGAATGTAGGTAGTGGTTATGATCGATTCGATAGAAAGGAAGGAGTAGTCTGTATTTTTCGTTGGGGATTTCCGGGAAAAAATCGTCGCATATTCCTCCGATTCCTTATAAAAGATATTCAGTCCGTTAGAATAGAAGTTAAAGAGGGTATTTATGCTCGTCGTGTTCTTTATATGGACATCCGAGGCCAGGGGTCCATTCCCTTGACCCGTACTGATGAGAATTTGACTCCACGAGAAATTGAACAAAAGGCTGCTGAATTAGCCTATTTCTTGCGTGTACCAATTGAAGTATTTTGAGAAATTGAGAATCAGAACGTTCATTCAATTAAAGAAAACGTATATGAAAGAACCATAAAACGAAACCCTTTTTATGGTCTTTATGCGTACGCAATTCAATAACAAATAACAAATCGAA